CCATCGGATTTCAAAGTAGCACGATCTAATTCAAAAATTTCACCCAATTGAGCGCGTCTAGCATATTTTTTCACTGTAGCAGGATCACTATAACTCACTCCATTCAATTCGCCACCATAGAACTCAACAGTTACACCTACTTGTTCGACACTATACTTCGATTCTGCCCTTCTAAAAGGAACATCGGCTCTAACAATTCCATCTCCGTCTACCAAAACAACCGGAAATGTTTCAAAAAAAGTAGGCATACGACGTACAAAGAGTTCACGCCCTTCTTTATCTCTAAAGATAGGGTGTCCTAACCACCCGACAGCTATTCCATCCCCGTTATCCATTGAACCGGCTCTGAATAATCCCCCCTTCGCCGGATTATTTCCGATGTAATCATAAAAAGCTAATTTTTCAGGAATTTTAGACCAAGCTTCTGATAAACTTTGATTTTCGGCTAGTCCAGCACTAACTCTTCGATAGATTTCTTGCTGAAAGTATCCCTGATCCCATTGATAACGGGTGGGACCAAATAATTCGATGGGGGTTGTTGCTGAACCATACCACATAGTTCCAGCAACAACAAAAGCTGCAAAAAATACAGCAGCGATACTGCTGGAAAGAACGGTTTCAATATTGCCCATACGTAATCCTTTGTATAGACGTTGGGGCGGGCGGACACTCAGATGGAATAAGCCTGCTAAGATGCCCAACGTCCCGGCTGCAATATGATGAGAGGCTATTCCTCCCGGAACAAAAGGATCAAACCCTTCCACACCCCACGCCGGATTTACAGATTGTACCTTTCCAGTTAGTCCATAAGGGTCGGACACCCATATTCCAGGACCATACAATCCTGTTACATGAAATGCGCCAAAACCAAAGCAAGCCACTCCTGATAGAAATAAATGAATTCCAAAGATCTTAGGCAAATCCAAAGAAGGTTTTCCTGTACGTTCATCACCAAATATTTCTAGATCCCAATACACCCAATGCCAAATAGCTGCCAAGAAGCACAAGCCAGAAAACACAATATGTGCTCCGGCTACACCTTCGTAACTCCAAATACCCGGATTCGTTATCGTCCCTCCTGTGATACTCCAACCGCCCCATGAATTGGTTATTCCTAAACGAGTCATGAAGGGTATAACGAACATACCCTGTCTCCACATTGGATCAAGAACGGGGTCGGAGGGATCAAAAACTGCTAATTCATATAGAGCCATTGAACCGGCCCAACCAGCAACCAGAGCTGTATGCATTATATGGACAGAAAGCAAACGACCGGGATCATTCAATACGACGGTATGAACACGATACCAAGGCAAACCCATGGGAATACCCCTTTATCAACAAAAAATAGACACTATGTAACTTTATTGCATTGAAAAAAAACTATGCTACGGACCCCCCTTTTTTCAGTGGATTATCTCGGAAGAAGGATTAATATTTGTTATATTCTTTTAGTAATAATGGAACAGTTTGGTTCGTAGGAAAAAAGAGAAGCAGATCTATTCTATACTCGATAAGTACCAATACGCAATGGGGGTCGATTCCCTTTTCTATGAGCGAATGCATCCATATTTGGTCGTCATTCAAAGGACCTATTCGTAAAAATTTTCCTTTATTCATTCCGTTTTCCTTTATTTTATGAACTTATTCAATCTATGGATAAAATATGATAAAGGTCGAGATTATTAAGACAATAAGCCCATTATTACGCTTCCACATCAAAGTGAAATAGAGTATTTAATTCCTTTTTCTTTCATTTTATGCCTATTGGTGTTCCAAAAGTACCTTTTCGAGGTCCCGGAGAGGAAGATGCATCTTGGGTTGACGTATAGTGCGACCTGTCAGATATATTGGGTCATATGGGATTTCCCCATTCTCTCCCCCGATCGAGATATCCTCTGTTTCGGCCAAAAAATTTGATTGAATTATCAAAAATTTGGAGCGTGAAATGCAATGAAGTGCAATTAGACCCATTTTGTGAGGGGGTATCCAGATTAATATTAGCAATTCAAATAATTTATGGTCGGCTTGGCTGGACCAATAAAATGAGGTATCCAGGCTCCGTTTAGAAAAACCCAATTGGTAATATATCTATGATTATTACTTAGATCATAAACGATTCTATTTAGAAATTGATTCTAAATAGGAGTGATCTCAAACCATTAATCAATCGAATAATAAATGTGAGAAATATGAATAATACGTCGACTATTTGGCGGAAAACATCAAAGAAATGGATTGAAAAAAAAAAACGAAAAAAGGAAGTCATAACAAAAAAAAGACGTGGTATTGGGGCCATTTGTGCTATATGTGCAAATAAAAATCGGGCAGATCCTTACTCGGAGTAGAGCATAAACCTAAAAAAATGGAAAAGACCCATTTAGGAACAAGAAAATGACATCGTGATTTTTGGATTGGATCTCGATGAAAAACTACATCAATGAAAAGCTAGTTCGATAAGTTTAGTGAATTCTTTTTTATATTATAGAAACTCATCGTTCTTGAAAAATGGAAGAAAAGCCCCTTCGTTAGAAGGAGCCCGCTATGAAAAAAGAACAGGGCCTGGAGTTTACACATTGATTTTTTTTTCGCAAGTTTTGTTGAACCGTATGCATCAAAAGGTGCCCGTACGGCTCGTAAGGGATACAATTTTATCCTAATCAACCGACTTTATCGAGAAAGATTACTTTTTTTAGGCCAAGAGGTTGATGGCGAGGTCTCGAATCAACTTATTGGTCTTATGGTATATCTCAGTATAGAGAATGATACCGAGGATCTGTATTTGTTTATAAACTCTCCTGGCGGATGGGTAATACCCGGAATAGCTATTTATGATACTATGCAATTTGTGCAACCAGATATACAGACAATATGCATGGGATTGGCCGCCTCAATGGGGTCTCTTATCCTGGTCGGAGGAGAAATTACCAAACGTATAGCATTCCCTCACGCTCGGCGCCAATGAGTTTTTTATTTGAGAGAAAAAAGAAACTATGCCTTCACCATATGAATTATTAATATTAAGTAATAATAGCATGGCATTTCGAATTCGATATGCAAATTCTTTATTGTTTTTTTTTCAAGATATTCGATTATGTATCGAAAGAGTAGTATGAGATAAAGGAAGGGTATTTCCGATTTTATCTTACCTATCGTAGGTCTATTTCAGCGTCACAAACTTTTTCACACCGGAAGGTTATTAACAATATTTATGTTATGAAAGAGTACGAAATAAAAAAAAGATTCTTTTTTCTTTATTTTTTTTTATTTGAAAAAAAAAACACAAAGAAACTTTGGGATTGCTGAATCACAGACGAAATAAATATATAAAGCAACGGGGCCATCATAGTATTTTGTAACTCCTCCGAAAAAAAAAGAAGGGTGGTAATTGGATCATTTACCGATCTAGGTATAAGAGACGCCATAGTTTCTCTTTCTTAGATGAAAGGTAAAAAAGAGAATTCCATTGGAGAGCCGTATGCAATGCGAAAAAAAAAGCCCGTACGGCTGTTCAATTCTATCTTTTTCTTATTATTCTTTATCTCTTCCCCTAGCCTCATCGTGCGATATAGGGGAATCTTTGATTATGTTAGATTATATCATCAGGGTAATGATACATCAACCTAGTGCCTCTTTTCAGGAGGCCCAAACGGGCGAATTTATCCTGGAAGCGGAAGAACTACTGAAACTGCGCGAAACTCTTACAAGGATTTATGTACAAAGAACAGGCAAGCCCTTATGGGTTGTATCCGAAGACATGGAAAGGGATATTTTTATGTCAGCAACAGAAGCCCAAGCTCACGGAATTGTTGATGTTGTAGCGGTTGTATAAAAAATAGCAGTGATTTCACGCAAATACACGATTTCCTATTTTCTCTTCTTACTTCTTAAGGGTTTAATATGAATTTTTTCTATTAATCTATTAAATAGAAGAAATTCATAATCATCCGGTTAGGATCGATCTAAACCAGCCCATAATGTATAATTCAGCATGCCAACTATTAAACAACTTATTAGAAACCCAAGACAGCCAATCAGAAACGTCACGAAATCTCCTGCTCTTCGGGGATGTCCTCAGCGCCGAGGAACATGTACGAGGGTGTATGTGCGACTCGTTTCAATCATGGGCTGAGACAAAACAAAAGAAAGAAAACTGATTTTCCAGTATCAATGATCAGTACCAGTAAATCGGATAGAATGGAAGACCTCCATTCACTATCTAAAAAGGCTAGATCTATCATATCTTTCTATTATTGTCTATGAAATTTATGGTTTCCATTGGTGCAAATTCAATCACTTCAATTTGCAATTTAAGATGAGAAAGAATTCCCCAGTGATAACAAATAGTTATCCATTAAGCGGGGAAAATCCTATTTCAAAAGCAGAAAGATTATGTTTCTACTCTTGCAAGAACGGACTAACAGGGTCAGCTAACCAACCAAGCTTCATAATTAAATACCGTTACTGTAATAAGGTATATCTCGTTATGAAAGACCTATTACTGGAAAATTCATGGGTAGAGCCAAAGAGTGGTAACTGTACAAGTTACCAATACAATAGCGTTGATTAAATGAAAGAAGGGGCTCCGGTATATAGAGAGGACCTCACCGTTTACGTTTAAGAGGTAACCATAGAGACGATGGAACCCACAATTTCTTTATCTATTTCTATTTACTACTTTAATTTTATTATTATTTTAATTGGATTTTATTTCCAATGCCTAGAAAAAGGGAAAAAGTGTGGTCGGGAAGGTTATAGTAGCAAAAGCCATTGGAATTTGAATTTTATAAATTGGAAGAATCCGTTTTGTTATTAATAGATTAGGAAAGGGGAAAAGAATAACTGAAAGAAAGGAAATCAATTAGTTATTCATCAAAGTTTCATTTATTCAATGACCAGAATTAGACGAGGATATATAGCCCGGAGACGTAGAACAAAAGTTCGTTTATTTGCATCAAGCTTTCGCGGGGCTCATTCAAGACTTACTCGAACAATTACTCAACAGAAAATAAGAGCTTTGGCTTCGGCTTATCGTGATAGAGATAGGAAAAAAAGAGATTTTCGTCGTTTGTGGATCACTCGAATAAATGCAGTAATCCGGGGGATTCGGGTATCCTATAGTTATAGTAGATTCATACACAATCTGTATAAGGGGCAGTTGCTTCTTAATCGTAAAATACTTGCACAAATAGCGATATTAAATAGGAATTGTCTTTATACGATTTCCAATGAGATCATAAAAATCAAATAAGGAGATTGGAAAGAATCTGCCAGAATGTTTTAAATGGAGTTCTTTGGAGAATGAACTCCGGGAAGGTAGAGTAGAAATTAGTATGATAAAATATGGATAATATGATAAAGTCATCAAAATCAGCGAAGGCGATCAATAAAAAAAAAGATTGATTCTTCTTCCTCGATTCTTTTTTTTTTCTTACGACACGACGGATTCTAAGATTTTTGGAACAAAACATCCATCTGTGTTTGAGTTCGGGTTGAAATTTTGATTCAATTGAAGAGGAAGCCTATTTTTTTCTGGTTCTAAGACCAGTAGTTCTAGCGGTCAACTCACTTCTTTCAAATTGTTTCTCATTATTAAGAAAAGGTAACAAAGATAAAATACGAGCTTGTTTTATAGCAATAGTAATTAATCGTTGTTCTTTTAAGGTCAATCTATTCACCCGCCTAGATAATATTTTTCCCTGTTCACTAATAAATCGACTAATTAAACTCATGTTTCTATAATCAATTCGATCCCCCGATTGGATCGGGGGCAAACGCCTACGAAAAGATCGCTTGGATTTAAGAAAGAGTCGCTTGGATTTATCCATAATTTGTTTATTCCTTATCCTTAAAATCCTATTCCGATCAAATCAAAATCAAAAAAGATTTATAGAATTAATTAATAGGATTTTGTTTGTCTATATTTATTTGTTTCTCTTTAAATATTAAATATATGAATAAGATAGATAGATATATATATATAATTTTTTTGTTCCTTGGAAGGGTGACACACAAGCACTCGGGTCGGTTCGATCTATATCTATTTCTTTATCTCCCCATGAATTGTATGTTTGTAACAATAGGGACAGAATTTTCTCAATTCCAATCGACTAGGTGTATTGTGTCGATTCTTTTGAGTAATATATCGGGAAATACCCGTTGATTCCTTATTAACATTAACACCGTTTCGCACACAACTGGTACATTCCAAAATAACCCTTACTCGGACATCTTTACCCTTGGCCATGAACCTCCTTTGGGTTTTTGATTCACCCAACTTTTCTATTTTCCGATCCGAAGCGAATAAGAAGAAAGGAACGAAAAAAAAATAGAAGTTGCTAACAATTCAAAAAAAATTATGAAATAAAGATTTTGTCGCAATGCATAATCCATATAGTAATCTATAGAGTAAATAATAAGTAATACAACAATTTCGAATTCTATTTCTAATCACAGTACAGTATTTCATTTAAGTATCTTGTATTATATGATACTCTTATCCTAGCCCCATTTCCATTTCCGTTTTCTTTTAACTCTATTATTAATTTAAAATTTAATTATTAATTTAATTGGAGCCTGAACCCGAGTTTCGCTGGGGTTGAATCTACTTTTTTCTTTCTCTTTCCCCCCTTATTCTATCTAGCGAATTCGAAAAAAAAAAACAAGAAAAGGGGGGAAAGAGAGATTAGTCACAAATATTTGATTCTATCTCTAATCTTCTTCACCCCTTTCCATGTCAATAACTAGAATTAAAAAAAAGGAAATGTCAACGCATCGGGGAATAAACGATTGATTTCTATCAATAAACCTGCTAAAGACCCGAACCATAGAGTACTTAGTACCGGGGCCACGGAAAGATATGTTTTTAGATCTCGCATTGAAAATCCTCCTTCTTTTTTTTTATTCCATATTGTAATACATTATGGTAAGAGATGTATATGTAGTTAAAGACCACTTGTATTTGTGCGCGGAATCCCTAATTCAAATTGAAATGCGCAATGCTTCGGTAGATAAGATTTTCTTTTCTTTTTCTTAAAGCCGAAAAAAGGGTCCCTTTCCGTCTGAGAATTCCCGAGATAAATATTCATTTATTATTATTATATGTTATATGATATGAGAGCAAAAAAAAAGAAGAAATGGCAAGATCCATTTGCATATCAATGGAGGAAATAAAATAAGGATGTGGAAAACAAGACGGGGATTCCCTACAATGATACTGTAGACCAATTTAAAGGGATGTAGCGCAGCTTGGTAGCGCGTTTGTTTTGGGTACAAAATGTCACGGGTTCAAATCCTGTCATCCCTACCTATTACTGCTCAGGGGAGCAGTAACGAGAAATCCATCTTAGATCGATTCAATTTGGACATTCAGAATCTTTCGTTTTATGATATATGATAGTATACACATACAAGAAATATTTATTGGGGTTATAAAAAAAAAAAAAAAGAATACCCCTCTTTATTGTTTATAGTCTTTTCCGTTGTGATAAGAAAGCGCTC